ATTCTTCCCAAGTGAAACCACACATAAAAATGACATTCCCATAAATTGACAAGGTAATATTTCCATTTATTCATCAGAAGAGGCGTATCTTTTGAAGCCAGAATTGATTTTCCTTGATATCTAACATAATGAATGAAAGGATCTTTCAGGAAACATAGGATGCCCGGAAAATCATTAGCAAAGACTTCGACAAGATGTTTTATTATTTTTCTATGTAAATAAATTCGCTCAAAAAGGACTCCAGAAGATGTTAATCGTAAATGAGAAGATTGTTTACGGAGAAAAAGGAAGACAGATTCGTATTCACATATATGAGAATTATATAAGAATAACAATAATCTTGAATTACTTTTTGAAAAAAAAGAAATAGCTTTATTTGGAATAATAACAATATTCCAATTCGAATACTCATGAAGAAAGAACCGCAATAAATGCAAAGAGGAGGCATCTTTCACCCGGTAGCGAAGGGTTTGAATCAAGATTTCCAGATGGATGGGGTAGGGTATTAGTACATCTGCCACATAATTTAAATGTGGGAATTTGTCCTCTAAAAAAGGAAATATTGAATGAATGGATCGAAAATGGTAAGATCTTACGATTTGTGCCCCTTCTAAGGAAGATATTAATCGTAAAGAAAATGGAATTTCCGCAATGACTGCAAATCCTTCTGATATAATTTGAGAGTACAAATTCTTGTTGTATCCTAAAAATGGATTTTGGTTAGAATCATTAGTGGAAATCAGCAAATGATTCTGTTGATACATTCGCGTAATTAAACGTTTTACAATCAGTAAACTAGATTTATTATCATAAGCTACATTTTCCAACAAAATAGATCTATTTAAACCATGATCATGAACAAGTGCATAAATATACTCCCGAAAGATAAGTGGGTATAGGAAGTCATGTTGCCTAAATCTATCTAGTTCTAAATATCCTTTTAATTCCTCCATTTATTTAAAATTAGATTGAAACCCGGGATAGGAGATTTGATTTCTTGGGTTATTAAATGACACATAGTACGATACAGTCAAAACAGGATATTTAAGAAAAGACTAGATAGATACCCCGGAAACAGATAAGACTTATCAACGGACTCTTTATCCTTTCTTTTTCCATCTAATGAAAATCTAATTAAATCGGTTTATGTTCATTATAGGATAACAAGATGGTTAGAAATCCTTTATTTTTTCAACCCAATCGCTCTTTTGATTTTGGAAAAAAAAAGATTTTTATCAATATACTGCTTTTCTACACATTCATCCCCACACTCTAATGGAGAATATCTACTAATAATTAGGATTAAAAAAAATCGATAATCTACTTATGGTAAAAACATTTCCCGTATCAAGCACTAATATATTTTTAACGTTTAATTAGATCGGGTAATTATTCAAATTAAGAACATAAACTCGTTGCTTTTTTTTGTTTCCCTAGAATTGGAGCCAAGGGGCTCTATCCATTTATTCACTTAATCCAACTTTAATCTTTTTTTATTTTTTTTTTTCGCGTCAAGAATTCAAACAAGATTTTGTATCGATCCGATAAGATACGAATAAAATATTCTCAAAATTCTCCATTAATGCGACATGCTGCTTTTTCCATTCCTTCCTTTCAGGATCAGTCGCGGTCTTACAAAGCTCTACCGATGGTATCGACGAATCCGTTACTTCATACAAATGTGTAAAAAATGCTAGTCGCACTTAAAAGCCGAGTACTCTACCGTTGAGTTAGCAACCCGAATCAAAATGTATAGATCCAATCGGAATCAAAAAAGAGATTGAATTACACAACGCAATCAAAATATTAAAATAGAAAAAATATTTCTAAGCGATTCTGAACATAAAAATGAACAGATCAGATGCAAATACAATGACGTCTAAAATAAGAAGATAGATTAAGATAAAAATATAAATCAAATGTAAATTGATCGACTACCACAGATTTTATTCGTATGTTATACATTATTATCTTATCCATTTTTTTTATTAAAAAAAAAGAAAGACTTCTTGTATCCCAGCAAATCCAATGAACCCATCGTTTGAAAAAAGTAAAAAAAAACCAAGTCTATAGAACAGAGAAATAGATACATTTATTCACGATCGGATTATATTTGTTTGATATACTGTTGTCAATATGAATGTTGAGAAAAGAACATAATGTAGAAAACCATAAATTAAAATACAAAATGATTCAATATTCTCTATTTAATTCAACAATATTTTATTATTAAATTCAATATTTTATTGAATTACTATAACTATAATCAAAATCAAATAAAAAAAAAACGAATGACTTGTATTGAATTGACACTGCATAAATAATAAAGATAGATACAAAAAGGTATAGGTGTAAAAAAAATTCGGAGAGAAGTATAAAAAAATATTGCTTGGGTTTACTCAATCAATATAAGTAAAAAAAGCAAGCTTAAATACCATGTTTTTTTTATTTGATTTGTTCAGTTCATAAAAAAAAAAAAAGAAAGTTAAAGTTTCAACGAAAACCAACCATTATTGATTGAATTAGCAATAATATAAAATTTTCTATTTATAGATCCAACTACTTCATTTATTCACTTTCTTTTTTTTCTATTTATCTGTCTTATTTTTTCTATTTATCTGTCTTATATGAATTTATCTTACTAAAATAAAAAAAGAAGATGTTGTCGTTATAGACGACAACATCTTGTGGTAGTAATAATAAATGGGTAGGAATAGAACAAAAGAGGGGGAGTAATATAGAAAAGTTTATACAAAGTTATATACAAGTCATCCCCCTCCCCCTTTTTTTTTATTTCATTAATTTAATTTCATCTGTTGATTAAAGGAAAGTTCCATAAAAACTCCCGCCTTCTTTGAAATATCATGAACAGTTCCCGTAGGTTGAGCGCCCTTTTCAAGGAAATATAGAATAGCGGGAACATTTAAATAAGTTTGATTCTTTATCGGATCATAAAAACCCACTTTCCGAAGATCTCTTCCTTCTCTTCGGGATCGAACATCAATTGCAACGATTCGATAAACCACCCATTGGGATAGATGTAGATGAATAATACTCCCCCCCTAGAAACGTATAAGAAGTTTTCGCCTCGTACGGCTCAAGCAAATTCGAAATTATGTCTATGTATAGAATTTTTAATTCATATTAAATAGATCCATAAAATCATCAAATCAATTAAACTATGATTTAAGTGCTTTTCCTTATTCTTATTATTGTCCGAAAAAAGAAAAAAAATCATTCGTATTCATATCCTCATAACTCAAGTTGGATAATTTTCAAATAACCCAAAAGAAAACCTTTAGGCATTTCGTTTATTGAGCGGTCTCTAACCACGCATTTTTTGTCTGTCTCCTTTAGAATTTTTTTGATTCTTCATTATGATCTATTTATTGAGACAACTGAAAACGGTATTTACTTGTTCCAGAATTCTTTATCGTTCCCTTGAATCGTTGGGTTTAGACATGACTTCGGTGATCTTTAATCATTTCAAAAAATGGCAGCAACATACCATTTTTGTAATTTCTTTCTATCAAAGAATCATACAAATGGTTGATTCCCGCGTGATACACTTTTGATCGAAACAGTTTTACCAATTCCAAGCAATTTTCCTTATGAATTTTAAACTTACTAGAATTGGATCCTTTCGATTTCTATATCGAAAATATATTTACGAAGTTGTTTCAACTTATTAATTAACACTAACCCTAGATCCGTGCCCCTAAAAAATGAATCAATACTTTTTACTCGAGCTCCATCATGATCATGTACTATTTACACCACAACCCCCCCAAAAAATGAGGTTTTTCTAGTGGAACAGAACAAACGATGTCGAGCCAGAAGCACCCTCATTCCTATATAATGAATATAAAAAAAAAATGGCGGATGTCAGAATCCACAACCGACCATATCCTTCAAGTCGCACGTTGCTTTCTACCACATCGTTTTAAACGAAGTTTTACCATAACATTTTTCTAGTAGGTTGCTGTAACCAGTATGTAATTGATTCAATTATGGAATCATGAATAATCATTGGTTCTATCGGTACATAGTAATCTATACTTTTATGAATAGGTAATTTATGAAGAAGTCTCAGCAAGAATTCAATTTAACTCCATAGATTTTTATATTAGAATTTCAAATTCTAATATAAAAATTCGAAATAATAAATAACACAAATAAATTCTTTTTTTTTTAATCTGCATCTTCAATCTTCAAGTGACTTGAAAAAATAGATTCATCAATTTAACACTTCTTCAAGTACCAAGGACTCGTAAGACATTATTCAAAAGATTAAATTGATTGAAAGATTTCCTATTTCAATATCATTACATTATTTGAATAAAGTTTTACAGTAAAAAAAAGTAAAAACCGTATTCTCATAATAAGATAATAAGAGAGAGAAATTCATATTCTGATTAATACATCAATCATTTCAAACAAATAGATAGAGATAGATCAAAAAAAAATTAAATTTGTTTTTTTTTTCATTAGTTTAATTAATTTAATGGGGTGGAGAATAAAGACTGATTTAAGGGAGTATTGGGGTTGTTTTTATTTTTGATAAATCATAATCGAAAGAAAAGAATAGGAGATTCCCATATCTATCATATCTAAACAAATGTTTTTGAAAGTAATTATATATATATTCTATATATTCTATGTTAAATATTTTTCATTTAGGGATCACAAATCTATTTTCGCAAAAATGAATTGAAATAAATAAAGTTTTCAATGAAATAGAACGATAACAAGACATACATATAAGCATTTCTTCATTTTCTGCGTAGTTTATTTGACTTGAAAAAATTCAATAATCTTTTTGCAACCTTTACCTAAGGTAAAGTGAATAAGATATTAAACTTTGTCTCAATTGTTACATAGATTTACAATTATTCATTAGAGAAAACACAAAAAAGAATCCTAATCCTATAGATTATTGATTGAAGTTAATTAGTACCCCAATATCAAAAACACACCCGTTTTTAAAAATTTAAAATCAGGCTGCACCACTTAGAATGCAGCATTTAAAATTCCAATGAATATCGTAAGTAAGGCTTTTTTTTTCTTTTTTATGACTAACGAACTTCAATATGAGAGGGATAGGCATACAATGAAAAGCCCGTCCCCGGATTTTGCTTTTTTAATTAAAACTCTTTTCTCTTCTTTTGATCTATGCTCCCATCTTACCTGGATACAAATCGATTCAATTATATTTGTGTGTTATTTGGTGTTATTTGAATACGATTCCATTTTTGAAAAAGATATAATTCAGATAAGAAGATAAGAATCAATCATTATAAGAATAATAAGAAAAAAGAATCATATTCTATATAATATTATTTATTATTTGATTATAGTCTTAATAAAAAAACAGAAAGTTGTTTAAAAAAAAAAAAGACAATCTTTTCTTATGATAGAAAATATGTATTCTAATACAATATTAGAATATATATAATCTGATATGATATATTACAATATATATAATCTGATATGATATATATAATAGGTATGTTCTGGGACGGAAGGATTCGAACCTCCGAATACCGGGACCAAAACCCGTTGCCTTACCACTTAGCCACGCCCCATTTTATATTTATATTCGACATTAATAAACACTAATATTGTTATTAGTTGTTCGTCAATTATAGTCCAAATATCGATAGAATAGATTGGCACTAGGATTTTGATACATTTAGATATCAAATTAAACGAAATTTATTGATCATTACATATAATTCAATTAAGATATTGTATGAAAGTATGATTTCTTCTATTCTCTTTTCATTTTAGAATTGAAGTATTTTTGATTGAGTTAGTTCAAATCAAAGAAAAGTTTTTTGGTCTACCTTCTTTTTATTTTTTAATTTTGAGTTTTTACTCATTTTTTTCTAGAACTTAAACTAAAAAAAAAAAATAACATTATATTATCAATTATTAATAACTCATATTAAGAACTCAATCAAAATCAAAATAAATACAATTATCTTCAAGAACAAAACAAAGAACAAAATGTTTGTTATGCTTAATATCTTTAGTTTGATCTGTATCTGGCTTAATTCTGCTCTTTCTTCAAATAGTTTTTTCTTCGCCAAATTGCCCGAGGCCTACGCTTTTTTGAATCCAATCGTAGATATTATGCCAGTAATACCTCTGCTATTTTTTCTCTTAGCTTTTGTTTGGCAAGCTGCTGTAAGTTTTCGATGAGATCTTGAATACTGTCCTAGAAAAATTCATGATTTGTTCTAAAAAAAATTCTAACAATTGATATGATAAGATCAGATAAGTTTTATAGTATAAAACTTCGATTCAAATATTGAAATTCTTGTATCGCCACAAAAAGTCTGGGGATCACCTCATTTCCGCATTCGGACCTTTTTTACATTGAAAGAACTTATTAGAGTCCCCCACAATATCTAATTGTGGGTATGAAAAAAATGGGTAATGAAAGACTTGACTCATATTCCATTATAAATGAATTTCTGAAAATTATTTTCTATTTCTAGATTTATAAAAACCATTTCTTGGTGTCAAAATAAGATATATGTGGTATAAAAATGGAGAATCTATTCTCTTTTTTTTCCCCCAAAAAAAAAATGATCTTGGAGATTGTGTCATGCTTACTCTCAAACTATTTGTTTACACAGTAGTGATATTCTTTGTTTCTCTCTTTATCTTCGGATTCCTATCTAATGATCCAGGACGTAATCCTGGACGTGACGAATAAAAAAGAAAGTTTTTATTTTCCTTGATCGATTTTTAAATGTTCTTAGGATTTTATCTATTCCACATCTTTAACTATTAAATAAAAAAAAAGACTCGTCTAAATTGAAAGATAAATAAAAAAAAAAATACCAAGTCATTGACAAAAGCGGAAAGAGAGGGATTCGAACCCTCGGTACGAAAAACCCGTACAACGGATTAGCAATCCGACGCTTTAGTCCACTCAGCCATCTCCCCCATCTGAAAAGGATAATTACTATGTTACATTACACAAAAAGTAAGGTTTGAAAAAAGGGTCTTTCTTTTATACCTCTTCTTTTCTTATATTATTTTTATTCTATTATTAGTTTATTTAGTTTATTATATAGATATATAATTATCTAGACATATAAAAATATACAAAATATAGAAAAAAAGTAATTCCATTGATATAAAATAAAGTAAGAAGGGCTCGAAAGAAATATCTCCAATCCACTATTCCAATGAATATAAAATGAATATAAATTCATATTAATATATATATAATTACCTATATAATTATAAATACCTAAATAAAATAATATATATTTTATAAGTAAAAAATCAAATAAATATATAGTAGTAATTTATATAAGTAAGAAATATATAAATAATATAAAAAGTACCTCTTTGATTTCGTCTGCAAGAGCTTTTTAAAATTCTACGGCCTGGCCAGGTCAGTACCTCGCCGGGCCTTTTTTTTGTTCCAATGACTATTATTTGAAACAAAAAGGCTTGTTATGGAATAAAAAAAAAAAAAGA